AATTGGGACTACGGTCTCGAATTTCTTAATAGCAGTATCTATTCGAAACGAATTCTCTAGCATTTGACTCCTTATCACCGAAGAGTTTAGTCGTACACTTGAAAGATAGCCCAGAAAATAGAAGGGATGATTATATAATTGCTTTATATGGATCCTGGCCGGTTGAGACCACAAGTAAAAATGACATTGCCAAAAGTTGACAAGGTGAGATTTCCATTTCTTTATCAGAAGATGAGCCCCCCTTGAAGCCAGAATCCATTTTCCTTGATATCTGACATAATGCATAAAAGGGTCTTTGAACAACCATAGGGTTTTCTGAAAATCGTTACAAAGCACTACTACAAGATATTCTATTTTTGCATAGAAATGTGTTCGCTCAAGAAAGGATCCAAAAGATTTTGATCGTAAATGAAAGGGTTGTTTACGGAGAAAAATGAATATGAATTCACATTCATATACATGAGAATTAGAGAGGAACAAGAAGAATCTTTGATTCTCTTTTGAAAAAAGGGAAATGGAATTTTTTGAAGTAATGAGACTATTTGAATTCCAATACTCGTAGAGAGAGAGTCGCAATAAATGCAACGAAGGAGTATCTTGTATCCAAGAGTGAAGGGTTTGAACCAAGATTTCCAGATGGATGGGGTGGGGTATTAGTATATCTGACACATGATTTAAATGTGATAACTTGTCCTCGAAAAAGGGAAATATTGAATGAATAGATCGTAAATTATGAGATTTTGCTATTTCTTTTTCTTCTAGGGAAGATACCAATCGCAGCGAGAATGGAATTTCCACAACGACTGCAAAACCCTCCGATATCATTTGAGAATCAAAATGATTGTTGTGCCCAACGAATCGATTTTGATTAGAATCATTAACCGAAATAATCAAACGATTCTGTTGATGCATTCGAGTAATTAAACGTTTCACAATTAGTGAACTGGATTTATTGTCATGATCTAAATTTTCCACCGGTTCATAAAGAATCGATCCATTTAAAGCATGACCATGAGCAAGCGCGTAGATATATTCCTGAAATAGAAACGGATATAGGAAGTATTGTTGCCGAAATCCATCCATTTCTAAATATCCTTGTAGTTCCTCCATTTCCATTTGAAATTACACTTGAACCAAATGGGGGATTTCTTGAGTTATCAAATAATACATAGTACGATACGGTCAGAACAAGGTATATAGTAAGAAAAGAATAGATACCCCGGAGCCAGAAAGGACAATCAACGGATCCTATTTCCATCCAATTTATTTATGTTCGTTATAGTTACAAGAGATGGTTAGAAATCCTTTATTTTTACAACCCGATCACTCTTTTGACTTTGGAATAATGAATTTTGATCAGTATACCGTTTCTTCTACACATTCGTCTCCACTACATAATAGAGAACATAATAGAGAATAGTTAGGATTCATGAAAAAAAAAAAGGAATTGATGATCCACTCACAAGAGAACCCTTTCCCACATCAGGCACTAATATATTTTTAACGTCTAATTAGATCGGGTAATCATTCGAATTAAGAACAAACAGAAGCTCGTTGCTTTTGGTTTCCCTATAATTGGAGCTATAGGGCTCTATCCATTTATTCACTCGACCCAACTTGAATTGATTTGACCCCTTTCCAAGAAAAGAATCAAAACAAGATTTTGTATCGATCCGTTAAGGATGAAGTATTCTAAGAGTTCTCCATTGATACGACATGCTGTTTTTTCCTTTCATTCCCTTTCAGGATCAGTCGTGGTCTTACAAACTCTACCAATGGTATGGACGAATCCGTTGCTTCATCAAAATGTGTAAAAGACCATAGCCGCACTTAAAAGCCGAGTACTCTACCGTTGAGTTAGCAACCCATATAAATAGGGTGTGTAGATACGATCGGAATAAAAAATAAATAAAGAGATTCGATTGCCCGACCTCGTCAAAACATTGAACTAGCAACAGATCAAAAAGAAAGATTTGATGATCAATTGTGAACATAAAAATGAACAGAGATCAGATGAAAATACAACAGATTCTGGGATAAATTATAGAGAAAATCTAAATAGATGTAAAAATTTATAGACTACCCATACTCTATTTTTTTTTTTTTCATTATATTAACTAAGATACTTCTTGTGTCACAACGAAATTGACGAACCCATCGTTTGAGTGAAATAAAGAAACAAACTTATGAAATGTGGATAAATAGATCTATTTATCCACGATCGAATTATATTTGTTCGATACACCATTGTCAATATGAATTGAATGTTGAGAAAACCAATTCAATAAATAAAACAAGGACTTGTGTTGGAGTGACACTACAACATAGATAAGGGATGAAGTATGAGTGGGGAAATAAATAAGGAATTCCGGTAGGAAAAAAATGTCGGGTTTATTCAATATTTATTCAATAGAGGTACAATAAGCAAGATTGACCTTTTGTTTGTTGGTGGAGTCCCAACGAAAACCATCTGATTGATGGTAATCCCATAATTTCCCAGTTATTTCATCTATTCACTCAATCTTTTTTCTATCTGTCTCATATCAAGAGAAGATATTTTTTTTTTTATAGTTCTATGATACGGGGTCATGTGAGAGCAACAATGAATAGAGAATAGAGAAAAAAAATAAGGAATGGTGGAGAAACAATTAGACAAAGCTAGATGCTGGGCACCCCCCCCTTTTTTTTTTATTTCATTAATTTCATTTGATTAATTCGAAATTCCTTAAATACCTCCGCCTTCTTTGAAATATCATGAACAGTTCCTGTAGGTTGAGCGCCTTTTTCAAGGAAATATAGAATAGCGGAAACATTTGAATAAGTTTGGTTCTTTATCGGATCGTAAAAACCCACCTTACGAAGATCTCTTCCCTCTCTTCGGGATCGAACATCAATTGCAACGATTCGATAGATGACTCATTGGGATAGACATAAATGAACAACCCCCCCTAGAAACGTATAAGAGGTTTTCTCCTCGTACGGCTCGAAAAAGAATGATTCGCATTTATGTATTGTAGTGGCAAATAGATCCACAAAATCATCAATTAGACTATGATTTGAGTCATTTTTTTTTGTTCTTCCTTCCTGAAAAAAAAAAAAAAAGAAATCTCATTCGTACTCATAACTCAAGTTGGGTAATTCTCAAAGAGCTCGAAGGGAAATCCTTAGACATTTATTGAGCCGTCTCTAACCTCTTTTGTTTGTCTCGCCTAGAATCGATTTGATTTCTTCCCCATTCTGATCTAGTTGTTGAGACAATTGAAAACGGTGTTTCCTTGTTCCGGTATCCTTTATTTTATCTTTGCTTTGAATCCTTGGGTTTAGACATTACTTCGGTGATCCTTAATTGTTTCAAAAGGGTAGCAACATACCTTTTGTTATTTCGTTCTATGGAAACGATTGATTCCCCTGTGATACACTTTTGATCGGAATTGGTAAAACTATTTCGACAAATTCATTTTACTTTTTTTTTTACTTGTTCGAACTTGATCCTTTCAATTTCTATACCGAAGATATACTTACGAAGTTGTTCCAACTTATTGATTGGCATTAACCCTAGATCCTTCTCTCTGCTAAATGAACCAATTCTTTATGCTCGAGCTCCATCATGTGCTATATTATAATTATATTATTTTATTACAACCCCAAAATTGGGGTCCTAGTGGAATAGAACAAACTATGTCGAGCCGAGAGCATCTTCTTTGATATATAAAATGGTGGGTACAAGAATCCACAGCCGATAATGTCCTTCAAGTCGCACGTTGCTTTCTACCACATCGTTTCAAACGAAGTTTTACCATAACATTCCTCTAATTTTGGACCGGTATGGAATTGATTCAATATGGAATCATGAATAGTCATTGGCTCAATCGGTATATAGTATATGAAGTCCTCCATACTTTCATTTTCATAGATGGATCTGGAGAAGTCTCAGCAAGAATATAATTTAACCCCATATTTTATTATTATTAGAAGAATGAAACACATTTATAAAAAACACGAAGAAATGCGTTGCTTAACACTTCTTTCCATCTTCAACAGATTGTTAGGGATGATGAATCATGAAAGATCCAATTCTTTCTCAAACAACTAAAACTAAAGAAGGGTCTTTAATTAGATTACCGATACCGGAACAGAATGAGTCATTAACCAAATAAGCTATTCCAATGACCGGGAAAGATCGCAAGTGACTCGATAGGATAGATTCACCAATGTCACACTTCTTCGAGTAGAAAGAATTTATAAGGAATCATAAAAAACAATTTCAAGAATTTCCTACTTCGACATCATTACTGGAAATAAGTTTTCCAGTAAAGACTGAATTGAATCTCTAAATCCATCAACAAGTCGGTACAACGAGGATCTAAAAATGTTTAGCAGATATCTGATTAATTAAATCAGACGCGAATTTGATCATCATAAGAGACCTCTATGTTTCCTTTCCGATTGAATCATCAATAATTTAAACCAGATAAATGGGTCAAGAAACAAATCCAATTGTTTTGTTTTCTTGGGGATGGATAGAAGGGGCTCATGAAAGAAAAAATGAAGGTCGGTATTCTTTCAGGTATTCTTTCATCTGATTGATAAAATCAGAATCGTAGGAGTCTGATTTTATCGTATTCATCAGATACACCAAACAAGTGTTACCGGGGGTAATCGTGGGTATTTAAGGGATCGCAGATCTTTTTCGCCAAAACTGAAACACCGGTGTCACTGATCACTGAAATAGAACAATAACAATACATATAGGCATGGTTCATTTTCTACAGATTTTTCCTTACTTCAGATTCAGGAATCTTTCCATAAAGTAAAGTGAATGTATGAATCTCCCCCCTCCCCCAATTGATCGCTACATTCTACATTGATTTCCAATTATTCATTGGAGCCAAATCAAATACAAAATAAAAGAAATTAGGTCCAAAGAAAATAATCTGTTCCGTATTAAATTTTCTTGTTTGTTAATAAGATCCGGATGACAAGGGTCTTGAAATTGATACCTTCCTTTCCTTTGCGGATTAACTCATATCGACACGAATTCCATGGGGATCATGAATCATATCCAAAGCCAATTTAAAAGGATCTTCTTATGGGATGCTATCCTGTCTTGTCTAAGTACAAAGCAAAATGGGTTCATATCAATTCGTTGTTACTATTTTGTTTGATTTTGTCCCACCCCAGTCTCAGGAGCTTTAATTCCAGCGATGGAATTAATACCAAGAACCCCCCCGTTTTTTAGGATTCAGGATCCACATAGAATTAGTCATTTTGTCTACCCTATCTTTATTTATATTTACTTTAGGGAAGGTAGAGACTTCTCTTTTATTTCGCATTTCGACTCAGAATGCATCATGTGAGAATCCAAATATCATAGATATGGGGCATAAAGTTTATCCAAATGACTAACTAACCTTCAATATGAATATGGGCGAGGGGGCGAACATACGCTGAATGGCCCACCCAGCTTTTTTTTTTGAATTTCACTTTGATCTTTGTTCCCATCCTACCTATATCAAAAAAGATATTTATTTCCATCCACATGTCATTGATACTCGATCCGTTTGTTTGTGAGAAACAAAATCGAAAGGGAAGATATGATTCTATAGAAGAATCATTAGAAATCACAAAGAAAGATTGGATCACATTGTATCCAACATTACACCCTTAAACAGAAGATTCTTAAAAAGAACAATCTTTGTTATGATAGAATTGGTCTGGGACGGAAGGATTCGAACCTCCGAGTAACGGGACCAAAACCCGTTGCCTTACCACTTGGCCACGCCCCATTTTTATTTCTATTCGACACCGATAAACACTAATATCGGTATTGGTTGTTCGTCAATTCCAGCCCCAATATCTATTGAATTGGTTGTTGCTATGATTCTACACATGTAGATGTAGAATCAAAATGAATTTATTGATCATTACATATAATTCAATTAAGATATTGTATGTAAGGTATGATTCCTTCTATTCTCATTTGAGAATTGAAGGATTTTTGATTGAGGGAGTTCAAAGAAAAAGAAAGATTTTGCGGCCTACTTTCCCTTCTTTCTTCATTTTCCCCTTATATCAATAACCCAATAATAATGAAATTTTCTCCAAGAACAAAATGTTTGTTATGCTTAATATCTTTAGTTTGATCTGTCTTAATTCTGCCCTTCATTCGAGTAGCTTTTTCTTCGCCAAATTGCCCGAAGCTTATGCTTTTTTCAATCCAATCGTAGATGTTATGCCAGTCATACCTGTGCTCTTTTTTCTCTTAGCCCTTGTTTGGCAAGCTGCTGTAAGTTTTCGATGAGATCTTTAATACTGTCTTAGAAACATTCATGATTTATTCGATAAAAAAAAATTCTATTCTTAAGAATTGATAAGATCAGATAATGAACCCTCGACTCAAACATGGAAATTCTTTTGGATAACCGAGATGAATCGGAATCACCTCATTTCTTCATTCCTTCTGGGGGTCGAAGACCCTATGTATGGTCCCTACAATACCTAATTGTAGGTATGAGAGATCATTTTGTTAACGAAAGAATCAGAATCTTATTACAAATTCATTCCTGCAATTTCCTTATGTTTTCTAGAAACCGCTTCTTTTCTTGGTGTCAAAACGGAATATGTGGTACAAAAATGGAGAATCTATTCCCCTATTTCCCCCAAAATGATCTTGGAGATTGTGTAATGCTTACTCTCAAACTCTTCGTTTACACAGTAGTGATATTCTTTGTTTCTCTCTTCATCTTCGGATTCCTATCTAATGATCCAGGACGTAATCCTGGACGTGATGAATAAAAAAATCAGGGGTTTTTCCTTGCTCGATTTCTGAATTTTCTTAGGATTTTCTTTCTCCATTCCATACATTTAACTATGAGAAAGGGGGTTAGAGATTTTTTCGAATTCGAAAGGGAAATATCAAGTGATCAGAAGAAACGGAGAGAGGGGGATTCGAACCCTCGGTACAAATAATTCGTACAACGGATTAGCAATCCGCCGCTTTAGTCCACTCAGCCATCTCTCCCAATTTTAAAAGGATAATTCATATGTGACGCGTGAAGTAAAGGTTGATAAAAGTTTTTCCTTATCTTTCTTTATTCTATAAATATAGACGAATTTGATCAATCATCAATTCCCTTTAGATAATGATTCGAAACAGATATCTCCAATAGAAAGAGTCCCTCTTTGATTTCGTCCGAAAAGTTCTTTCTTTTATTCCCCCGGCCTGGCCAGTACCTAGCCGGGCCATTCCTTGTTCCAATGAATCATAGATCAAATGATTTATTTGATTTGAAAACGAAAATGCTTGTTATTGAAGCAGCAACAAGGCTATTTCCATTCCTATGATAGGAGTGTCATTTCTTATTATGTTTTTCCTTTTCTCGATTTACTTAAATGGAATAAAAAAAACATATTTTTTTCTATTATAATAGAACTCATATATTTCTTCAAAGAACATGTTTGAACCTGAACCCTTGAGTCCACAACCAAAACAATAGGATT